AAAAAAAGCCAAAGCCCCTGATCGGCTTTGAACCGATGACTTAGGCCTTATGATGCCCTTACTCTACCACTGAGTTAAAGGGACCCATTTTATTGAATTCGTGAATGGGTCACTATACTATCTAGTATGCGGGTCAAATATTCTATGTAGATAGATAGATTTTATAGAGCGAAGTCTAGTTAGATAAGTCCATACAGTAAACTTATAGCGGCGAGTGGCTTATTCTTAACTAGCAAGTCTAGGATAAAAGGCAAGGCTGTTTCAAAACCAACTTTCGTGAATTGCTTTTCTTGGATTAACTGGATCCCCATCCGAACGAACTTAACTTAATTGATCCATGTCCACCGCCCAATTTCCCATAGATTCCAGAATTTTTTGACTCATATGTAGACTAGATTCTACTGGTCCCCAAACTCAATTCTTAGAGAAAAAGAAATTGTCAATAATGTCTTGAATCCCCATTCCCCGATTTCTTGTCATTTCCTAGCGTAATGGGAAAGAGCGCTAGAAATATCTCATCTTACCAATGAGAGCGTAAAAAATGCAATTTCACCCGCCCCTTGATTCTTTCTTTTCGGACGAACCAATCACTCCCTCAAAGAAGCCTATCTTTCTTTTTGTATTCGTCCCATTTGTGTCTTTATTTTAGTAGAAAATTCATAGAAGCTAAATTTCTATAGACAAATAAAATGGAGAATCGAATGAATGAAACATGAATAGGAATGACGAATCCTAAATGAATAGGAAATCGTAAAAAACTGAAGGAGAATTCGGATCTCTTCCTACCTGTTATATTGACAATTTCCAAAAATTGTTCATATACTAAGTATCCATATACGAAATATCCATATAAAAAGTATCATCTAAGAAGTATCATAGCGGTTGAACAAGCATGCCCCCATCGTCTAGTGGTTCAGGACATCTCTCTTTCAAGGAGGCAACGGGGATTCGACTTCCCCTGGGGGTAGGGTACTACGAAAATAAGTTGGTCAGGAATTACCAATACACCTAAAATTGATTCTTCCTGGGTCGATGCCCGAGCGGTTAATGGGGACGGACTGTAAATTCGTTGGCAATATGTCTACGCTGGTTCAAATCCAGCTCGACCCAACAATTCACCAATCGACCAGCGCATGGTAGAAACCCCTTCTTCTTCATAAATACCCGATAGGGGGAATAAAAAAGAATCAGATTTTCTGCTAGATCCCTTAGTTCCCTGGGATTGTAGTTCAATTGGTTAGAGCACCGCCCTGTCAAGGCGGAAGCTGCGGGTTCGAGCCCCGTCAGTCCCGACGAATCGAATAAGTACACCAATCCGCCGCTCCTCTTTCTCGGGCGCATCTCCACAGATGGAATTCGTTTCTTGTATAATACTCAATTTAACAAAATCGCCCCTTCTGGCTCTGTTTTTGTTTGGGTAAGCCTAATTACTAAATAGGAAGGTTATAAATCAATTGGATTCAAATTGGACACTGAGCGTTTGATAATGGAATTGAATCCTTTTTCCTTACTCGTTTTTCTCTTTTTTCAGGGTCCTGTCGAAGAAAGAACAAACCCTACACTAAAATGAACAAAAAAAGAAAATAGTGAATTTACTGAAATATTACCTCTTTTTCCCGAGACTCAGTTTGATCCCATTTCTTTGTCTTCCAAAGAAAATGAGATCATTAAAAAATGGCGTTTAGGGCTTTTCTTTTTCCGCTTTGCTTGTCTTGTTGTTTGTAACTAATGGAAAGGGATGGGTGGTGAGATGATACGCTATTTGATGATTGTACATGGGAGACCTAAGATAGGTTATAGAAACTAAACAAGAGAAAAGAATGCTATATAATGCTAACTAAAAGAATTTTTGATTGGGTCGGTAATCCTATTTTGTAGTCGGTATGGATAAAAGATCTCCCTAGGTTATACTATTCAATTTTCGACGACGAATGGATTTGATCGCTTAGATAGTCTGATTCATCCTATTGAGACGAGTCAATCTCGTCGAAAGGTTAGTCATTCAGTTAGATGTGCAAGATTTATTTTCTCTAGGGGATTAAATCCCGAGTTATTGTGAAAGAAAAAGGGATGAGATTATGGAAGTCAATATTCTGGCATTTATTGCTACTGCACTCTTCATTTTAGTTCCTACTGCTTTTCTACTTATTATTTATGTAAAAACAGTTAGTCAAAATAATTAATTATTTTGAATGAAACTTGATCTTATCACCTATTGATAAGATCAAATGAACGGAATTCTCTTTTTTCGTATTCTAATGAATGAATGAAATGAACGGGCTCGAATCGGCAGTCTTCTCTGAGATTTGAGAGTATGGTAAGAAAGATTCATTGAGTTCTTTCTTACCATACTGTATCTAATAAAGCTAGAGGTTTACTCTAGATCACTCTACCATATTATCTTCATGGTAGATATTTGTAGTGGCGACATTCATTTTCTATCTGGAATTAACAGAGGGCCCACTTTGATTTCTTTGATACATCTATTTGTTCCGATCCATCGGAAGCGTTTTACTTTTTATAGAATACATTCCTTCACTAGATAGAATTCAATGAAATTTGAAAATGAAGAGAGCTTGATAGTAAATCGTTCTACAATGCATTTTGAACGATTTCTAAAAGAATTGATCTAGTTTGATTCCTCAACGCAATTAGTAGTACGTCTAGAGACCACTTCTTCCCCAGACTACAAGTGAAAGGGAAAATGAAAAAACTACCATTAAAGCAGCCCAAGCGAGACTTACTAGCTCCATGTGAATAATGTCCCCTATCTCTATGATAGAATTATTTGATTATTGTTCCCTAATAATAGTGGAATCAATGGTGCAGAGTCAAAAAGGGATTCTTACCGAAGACTGTTGAGGAACCAATTTAATAAATCCCCTTCCAAAAAATTACTCTATGATTTCGAATCGGCAAAGACTAAAGACAAATAAAATAAGAAATCCTAAGGCTCACTCTTTTTTTGACTTTCTTTAGCGAATATAGATCGATCGCTATCTATGGGAAATAGTCAGGCGACACCCAGATTTGAACTGGGGAAAAAGGATTTGCAGTCCCCCGCCTTACCCCTCGGCCATGCCGCCAAAATAATCCAAAACGCTAATGCAAATTTTTCATAGGAACTATAGATTTTTATAACATAATATTAAAAACACAGGGACTATAGAGCATTATAACATATATTACGCCCTCTAAATTCCAAAACGGAATCATAGAATTATTAGTAAATTATCACACTTCAATTTTCATTGAAGAAAAAATAGGTAAAAATGTCTCTCTTGTCGACAGAGGATTTTTTGAACAAAGGGTTGCTGGGTATTCGAACCTTTAACTATTTCCATATAGTTTATATTCTTCTCGATTAAATAAGTCCCTGTGCACCTGAAAGTTTTTGCTAGTTGTTTTCGATTAGGGAATGACTAAAGAAACTTGCTAATATCGCACACTTCTAATTCTAACTAATTCTAATATAATATCGCACCTAGTACCGCACATGACGCATATATATTCAATCACAAATCTTTACTTTAAAACTTGACTATTAATACTTTTTTTACTATAATAAAACTTGATTATGTAACACTCTTTTTACTTTAAAGACTTGACTATTAATACTTTATTTACTATAATAAATAAGACGACAATATACATTTCATTAAATAATTCTAAAGAATTAGATATGTGGGAATTATTCTACAAATAGATTTATACTTTATACATAGTAAAAATATAGTATTTAGCTACTAGTAAAAACTATTACAGATAGGAAAAGCACTAAAACTATATAACTAATAATAACTAAAATATAAGCAACAATAACTAAAAGAAAACAATATCGAAACCATAGGAGGTTATAATTATGGTCTTTCAATTGTGTATGAAGATAACCAATTCGCTCGTTGGTGTCGGACTCTATTCTGGATTTCGACCTCCATTGGAGAGTTTTGAATATCAAGGTAAGGGGATATCAATCTATAAGAGGCCTCGGTATTTCCTGACACGGAAATACCTTTGTCATACTACAGGAGGGACACCAGACCCTAACGAACCCATCTACGAGATATTTAATAAAATATGTCTCCAAATGGAGGATCGTAAGATCATATCTCGTATGTTGAAATACCGTGGGTCGTCGAAGGACGAGGATCTCCTTAACTTGGTTAAGTCGAAAGGAGCCGAGTGGTTGGCGACGAATAGGCCGTTGTTTTTTCGAAATGCAAACTATATTAAATCTACCAAAACCTGTCTGTGGGCGGAACTCCAATCCGCCCTGCTAGAAAGAACGGACGAAAAATCGTCTATTCTGAAGGTGGGGTTTTGGTATGGAGCCTGGAAATATTTCCTCGTGGAAATATTTTCAGATCCATCTTGCAACATAGGTATAATTGCTCATGAATCTCTACACGACGTTCTGAAACTAAACGACGAAGTTCCCAATTCGAAAGATATTATGGTTGACGAGTTGCTCGCAGTTCTGCGCGCCTCTATACAAGTTCCCAATTCGAAAGATATTATGGTTAACGAGTTGCTCGCAGTTCTGCGCGCCGCTATACAAACAGAGGAAGTTCCCAATTCGAAAGATATTCTGGTTGACGAGTTGCTCGCAGTTCTGCGCGCCGCTATACAAAACAATGATACAGAGGAATATGACAATTCAGACGATTTTTTTGACCAAGATATGGAATTTTTTGACCAAGATATGGAAGAGGAATATGACAATTCAGACGATTTTTTTGACCAAGATATGGAAGACTAATTTGAACTCGACACAGAGTAATTTACGGACTCGGGTTGGACTTTTCAATACCGGGACCTCTAAATCTTACCGAGAATATGTCGATATTTTAGTATTTTATTATACTGAAACATTATAGTAACATATCGACATAGTTTCTATCGGTGTCTTCTTCGTCGATAAAGTAGAAGCCCTTTTGCCCCACCACATACTCATTCCCTTGTATGTGGTGGGGTTCTTATTCTATTCCACCTCTTAGAAA